TGGAAAAAGAAGTCGAAAACGGAATAAATATAGTGATAATTTGATTCTTCGTCGCCGTAATAAATAGGAGAGAAAATTCTATTTCTTTCTTCGTCTTTACAAAAGAAAAAAATATAGGAGTAAGTTGTGACACATTCATTCAAAAAAAATCCTTTTGTAGCAAATCATTTACTAAGAAAAATGGATAAGCTTAACACAAAAGAAGAAAAAGAAATAATAATAACTTGGTCCCGGGCATCTACCATTATACCCACAATGGTCGGTCATACTATTGCTATCCATAATGGAAAGGAGCATCTGCCTATTTATATCACAGATCGTATGGTAGGCCACAAATTGGGAGAGTTTGCACCTACTTTAAATTTCCGAGGACACGCGAAAAGCGATAATAGATCGCGTCGTTAAGAAATGTTAATAAAAATTTAGATTAATAAAAATAGATTAGATATATCTATCTACATGCTTATCATTCATTAGTAGGAGGCAAACTTTATGTTCGAGAAGAAACAAACAGACGTATATGCTTTAGGTCAACATATAGCTATGTCCGCTCACAAAGCGCGAAGAGTAATTGATCAAATTCGTGGACGTTCCTACGAAGAAACACTTATGATACTAGAACTCATGCCTTATCGAGCATGTTATCCAATTTTTAAATTGGTTTATTCTGCAGCAGCAAATGCTAGTTACATTCTGGGTTCCAATGAAGCAAATTTAATCATTAGTAAAGCTGAAGTCAACGAGGGTACTACCGTGAAGAAATTAAAACCTCGAGCTCGAGGACGTAGTTATCCGATAAAAAGACCTACCTGCCATATAACTATTACAGTGAAAGATGTGTCCTTACCTGAATATGTAAGGAAAAACTTTCTTGAATGGTCAAAAAAACCTAAATGGAAAAAATGGAAAAATAAGTATACAGATGTGACGTATCATGATATGTATAGTAATGGGGGAGTATGGGACAAAAAATAAATCCACTTGGTTTCAGACTTGGTACAACTCAAAGTCATCATTCCCTTTGGTTTGCGCAACCAAAAAATTATTCTGAAGGTCTACAAGAAGATCAAAAAATAAGAAATTCTATCAAAAATTATATACAAAAAAATATGAGAATAGCTTCCGGCGTCGAGGGAATTGGACGTATAGAGATTCAAAAAAGTATCGATCTGATACAGGTCATAATCTATATGGGATTCTCAAAGTTATTAATAAAAAGTCAGACGCGAGAAATTGAAAAATTAAAGAGGAATTTACAAGAAGAATTACAGATGAATCTACAAAAAGAATTTCATTGGGTGAACCGAAAACTTAACATTGCTATCACAGAAATTGAAAAACCTTATGGAAACCCTAATATTCTGGCAGAATTTATAGCCAACCAATTAAAGAATAGAGTTTCAGTTCGCAAAGCAATGAAAAAGGTTATTGAATTAACTGAAAAAGAAGGTACAAAAGGAATTCAAGTACAAATAGCAGGGCGTATCAATGGAAAAGAGATTGCACGTGTCGTATGGATCAGAGAAGGTAGGGTTCCTCTACAAACCATTCGAGCTAAAATTGATTATTGCTCCTATACAGTTCGAACTATCCATGGGGTATTAGGCATCAAAATTTGGATATTTATAGACGGGGAATAATAAACCTTTCCCTACCTTTCTCTTCTATCCATCACTGGAATAAAATAAGTTACTTCCTTCTTTTTCTGTTCAATCAAAACCAAAACGAACAATTCTCATTCTTAATTCTTCTTAATTCTATAGGGTTGAATAAAAATTCAATTGATGATTTGATATAATTGCTATGCTTAGTGTGTGACTCGTTGGGTTTTTTAGGATTAGGGTGAAAAAAAGACCAACCCCTTACTTTAGTCTAAACTAATAACTATAGAACTAATAACCAACTCATCACTTCACATTATCTGGATCCAAAGAGCCAGTCAAGATATGATATATTGGTCATATGATTGTAGCAACTGATTCATTTTTTTGCATAAACAAAAGAAGAATCAATTTGATTCTAAGTTGTAAAGCGAAATAAAGAAGAAGGGTGTGGATAAAGGGAAGGGTGAGAGAAAGAGATAAAAAGACTATCAATGATATAGAATTCCAATATAAATAATATGTAAGGTCTATGAGTCATCTCATAAAAGGCAATGTAATAAAGCATCAATACTGATTCATCTATAATGAAATGAATCGGCTTATCGAAAAAAAATCAAGAGCTTCGGGCCAATAAAGACTGAGAGGGTTGACTCAAGAACAAATTTCATTATGAGCTCCATTGTAGAATTAAGACCTAACCATTAAGAAAGAAGCGATGGGAACGATGGAACCTGTGAATCCAAAAGATTCTATTGAAAACGAATTCGAATGATTCATTGATCGGGATGGCGAAACAAACCAGAGACCGATTCATCTATTCGGAAAAGTCATAAGCTAACCCTACAAATGAAATAGCGATTGAAAGAGTCAATATTCGCCCGCGAAAACTGGATTTTGTTGATTTGCAAAATTTGGGTCAATCAAATAGGATAAGGGGCAAAATAAAGTAAAGAGTCATTATAACATTCTAATATAAAAAGTAATACAATATTATCTATAAATAAAAAAATTTAGAAATAATTATTAATATGTTTAGTTATCTATACAAACAAGATATACAAATGACTAATAGATTTGATCTAGATTAGGTAAAATACATGATTCGCCGTATTACTCATTAAATACATGTATATCTTAAATTCAAGATATATCTTAATTGAAATGAAAGATTTGTGAATCCTTTCTATTCTATTCGCGAGGAGCTGGATGAGAAGAAACTCTCACGTCCGGTTCTGTAGTAGAGATGGAATTCAGAACCAACCATCAACTATAACCCTAAAAGAACTAGATTTCGTAAACAACATAGAGGAAGAATGAAGGGAATATCTTATCGAGGTAATCACATTTGTTTCGGTAAATATGCTCTTCAGGCACTTGAACCCAGTTGGATCACATCGAGACAAATAGAAGCAGGTCGACGAGCAATGACACGAAATGCACGTCGTGGTGGAAAAATATGGGTACGTATATTTCCAGACAAACCGGTTACAGTAAGATCCGCAGAAACACGTATGGGTTCGGGGAAAGGATCCCCCGAATATTGGGTAGCTGTTGTTAAACCCGGCCGCATACTTTATGAAATGGGTGGAGTAACAGAAAATATAGCCAGAAAGGCTATTTCAATAGCAGCGTCCAAAATGCCTATACGGGCTCAATTCATTATTTCGGGATAAAAATGAAGAATAGATTAAAAGGAAAAATAGACTGAAAGGAAATAGGTGAATAGCTGTCTTGAGGATTCAAAAAAAATAGCAAGTGCAGGTTTCTTTTTTTGGACAAACAATATTTCTTTTTTTTCTTCGCCTTTTGCCTTGAAAGAACAGATTCAAAAAAAATGATATGATTCAACCTCAGACCTATTTGAATGTAGCGGATAACAGCGGGGCTCGAGAATTGATGTGTATTCGAATCATAGGAGCTAGCAATCGCCGATATGCTCATATTGGTGACGTTATCGTTGCTGTGATTAAAGAAGCAGTGCCAAAGATGCCCCTAGAAAGATCAGAAGTGGTCAGAGCTGTAATTGTACGTACTTGTAAAGAACTCAAACGTGACAGCGGTATGATAATACGATATGATGACAATGCTGCAGTCCTCATTGATCAAGAAGGAAATCCAAAGGGAACTCGGGTTTTTGGTGCAATTGCCGGGGAGTTGAGACAGTTAAATTTTACTAAAATTGTTTCATTAGCTCCCGAGGTATTATAAAACGAGACCATGATATGGTTATAGTAGGGTATTTCAAAGAAATAGATTCAGATTCATTAGTAGATTGTGTCTCACGCATATACCTTTAATCATTCATATTTATCAAAAAAAAAAAAAAAAAACAAGAAAAACATGTTGATTATATCCAAATTTTGAGGAAAAAAAAATTAATTCATCATGGGTAGGGATACTATTGCTGACATAATAACCTCTATAAGAAATGCTGATATGGATAGAAAAAGAGTGGTTCGAATAGCATCTACCAATATCACTGAAAATATTGTTAAAATACTTTTACGAGAAGGTTTTATCGAAAATGCGAGAAAACATCAAGAAAACAGCAAATCTTTTTTGGTTTTAACCCTACGACATAGGAGGAATAGGCAAAAGCCTTATAGAAAGAGAAGCGTTTTAAATTTAAAACGGATCAGTCGACCCGGTCTACGAATCTATTCTAACTATCAACGAATTCCTAGAATTTTAGGCGGGATGGGGGTTGTAATTCTTTCTACTTCTCGAGGTATAATAACAGACCGAGAGGCTCGACTAGAAAGAATCGGCGGAGAAATTTTGTGTTATATATGGTAATCCTTGGAATATCCGAATTGGGTTTGAGACTTCCTATTTATGAAAAAAAAAGGGGGGCGGGTTGTCAAATATCGCCCCTCCCCTATTTGTTAATACCCCAAGGAGGAGGAAATGAGTCAAAAAGAACCAAAAAGTATTCATGAGGGTTTAATTACGGAATCACTTCCGAATGGTATGTTCCGAGTTCATTTAGATAATGGAGATCTGATTATAGGTTATATTTCAGGAAAGATCCGACGTAGTTTTATACGGATACTTCCGGGCGATAGAGTCCAAGTTGAAGTAAGTCGTTATGATTCAACCAGAGGGCGTATAATTTATCGGCTTCGCAACAAGGACTCGAAAGATTAGGTGTTTTTTTTTTTTCAACTTTCACATTTCTTTCGTGGGAATACGATTTGAGATGAAAAGTTTCAAGAAACTTATTTTCTTCCAAGAAGTAGATTCAAAGTTAAGTTAAAGAATGGTAAATATGAAAATAAGAGCTTCTGTTCGTAAAATTTGTGATAAATGTCGCCTAATCCGTAGGCGGGGACGAATTATAGTAATTTGTTCCAACCCAAGACATAAACAACGACAAGGATAATCATATTCGTTAAA